GGACTTGGAATAAACCCTTCTCCATGGAGGAAGGGAATAGCAAATTTTTCCTATACAACCTCTAAGAACAAGAAGATTTAATTGGAAATATCGACAGATTCTTGCGGAGTCCAAATCAAACAAATCTAAAAAATGAAATAAAAAAGATCCACTGTTCTAATTTCATCTCTATCGAATTTGAATATCAGAATAGTTGATATAGTTCTGATTCAATGGGTTAGGTCTACTTACTTTTTCTTTTGTTGATTTAGAATCTTTCCGATTTATTTTGATTGGAATAATAGAAAATAGGAATATCCGGAAATTAAAGGGGATGACTTATCATTATTCATTATCATCAAAATAATAAAATAATAAAAAAATGTTCTACTTCCTAACTAGAATTACTATATTCGAATTCATTAGAATGATAACGAGAATTTATTAGAATTCAGAATTCCATTTTCTAATGATTTCTAATGAAATTCTACGATTCCTTAGTTTTTTTTATTCCAAATATGAACAATATTTCTATTCTCTCTTCAAATATGAATACTACCGCTGGAGTTTTATGAAAAAAGAAAAAAAAAAAGCCCCTTATCGGATTTGAACCGATGACTTACGCCTTACCATGGCGTTACTCTACCACTGAGTTAAAAGGGCCCCGTTTGGTTCAATTCCTGAATAAGGAACTAGCCACTATGAGTCTAGTGCATATATTTATTACTGCATATACTTATTATATATGATTATATGAAAGTTATATGCAATTAGAATAAATGTACATAGATACGTTTTATCTGCATAGCGGCTCATTAAGGAACAAGAAATTGGATTTACCTAGTGAGTATAGTATAGGTAAAATGGGTTTATTGATATTGGATTTTCAAAATATCAATGGAATGAATTATTTCAAAACCGATTCGAATTGAATTGATCCTCATCCTAACGAAATTCATTTGATTGATACATATATCCACCAATTCAAAACATAGATACAAGATTTTTCATCGAATCGTTGATAAACGGATTCAATTTGTCTCTCAACCAAATTCTTATCAAAAAACCCTTTTTCAATAACTTGTTAATCCCTATCCCTCTTCCCGGATTTCCAGATTTATTATCGTTTTTTAATTTCCCGGCTTAGTGTGAGATAGAAATATGCCCACCAAATCCTTCTTAACAATGAATGAAAGTGAAAGAAATGAAGTTTAAACCCCTCGCCTTTTCTTTTCCGGCAAACCAATCATTCCCCGAAAGGCTCCTATCTCTCTTTCGTATTACTTTTTTTTTTCTATTATTATTAGATATTAGAATTATAGAGTGGGAATTGGAATGAACAATTTAAAAACGAAAATGATGAATCAAAAAATTCTATGGAATTATGAAAGACGGAAAGATCCTTCTGATCGAGTCATATCATTCCATTATATTGACAATTTCAAAAAACTGTTCATACTATGAACATAGTATAATGGCGGTCGGGCAAGTATGCCCCCATCGTCTAGTGGTTCAGGACATCTCTCTTTCAAGGAGGCAGCGGGGATTCGACTTCCCCTGGGGGTAGGGTTAGGGTACTACGAAAGGAACTTGATCGTGGATTATCAATAAGGACTAAAATAGATTTTTCCTGGGTCGATGCCCGAGGGGTTAATGGGGACGGACTGTAAATTCGTTGGCAATATGTCTACGCTGGTTCAAATCCAGCTCGGCCCAATAATTCGCCGATCTACCATGAAATGATGTAAGCGTTTGTTGTTCTCCGGAAATGCCCAATGAACTTTGATACACAAGAATAAAAATCTGCTACATCCCTAACACTATTTCTATTTATTTTATTACCCATTTTTTCCACAAATTCAGATCTTGCTAATGATCTAGATTCATATCAAGATCTGTAAGTATAAAGTCTAAATAAAAAGAGACTCTTTTTTTATTTTCATTGGATTTATTGAAAGATTTATTTTCAATCGATTTGGAAATAACAACCGGATTATTAGTAATCCGTGTAGATCTTTCTAAAGTGCATATCCATATAAATCTATATAAATATCAACATATTAGTCCCGCCTCTGCAAGACAATTCTAATCTAAAATCGAAATAGAAAAGGTTTGAATGACATCGTAAGAATATGCATGCTGTACACTTTTTTTTCCTGGGATTGTAGTTCAATTGGTCAGAGCACCGCCCTGTCAAGGCGGAAGCTACGGGTTCGAGCCCCGTCAGTCCCGATGGATAGAAATCCAATAAAAAAAATACATCAATTCATTTCTTCTGTGAAAGGGAGTCAAAATAACAAACATAATCTCATTCCTAACAGGGATCTCTTTTTCTTTTTTTCGTTTCACATTTCTCATCAAACGAATAGGGTAATTTCCATTTCTTCAACTAATACTAATACTGATTGATGAAAAAAAGCATATATGGATTAGCACAATTATTAGTAGCGTCGTATTCAATTCAGGATTCCAAGAGAAAGAGATACCGTACTACTAGACCTCGCTTTTTTGATTACTCCCGATTTGTGTAATGAAATAGAGTACTAATGAAATAGAGTACTATAGAATATGTTTACAGCGAACACACACACAACACAAATGAAATTTGCACAATACAAAAAAAGGAGTTCTTTTGATTTTGATAGAACACTTTAGGATTCAAAGTTTATCCCCTTCTGGCTCCGATTTTGTATAACCTCAAGTACTAAGTACCGATTTCAATTCCTAATTATTTGCATTTTCAAAAATCTATCTCATTCCAATTTCACACTGAACTTTTGATATATGTTTATCCTATTACTAATCGAAGGATGAGAATATTAAAAAAAAGTAAAGGAATTTTTGATTGGATCAGAAATCCATTTTTTTTAATTTGGTTTGGTATGTATAAAAGATCTTCCTATGTTATACTATTCAATTCTTGACGATGAATCGATTTGATAGTTCAGATATTGTTATTCATGATATTGATCCGATTCGATATCATCGAGATGTAATTTATACCATTGAATTTACCGACGAAAGATTTATCATCTCTATGGGATTAAATCCCGAGTTATTGTGAATTAAAGAGAAATCTAACGATGATATTATGGAAGTAAATATTCTCGCATTTATTGCTACTGCACTGTTCATTCTAGTTCCTACTGCCTTTTTACTTATAATTTACGTAAAAACGGTAAGTCAAAGTGATTAATTTGACTTAAACTTTACTTCTTAGTTCTTATCAATGCAATGATGGAAGATAAAATGAAAAGGGATTTCATATTTCAATTTCGCGTCTTACTCTTAAATGAAATGATCGGACTCGAATCAGCAGTATTCTATGAAATCTGATAGTATGGTAGAAAGAAATAAAATCTATTTCTTTCTACCATAATACTATCTATTATTGTAGTATATAAAGTTTTACTCTATAAAGATAGAGGTTTAATATAAATCTATTTACAATATCTATCTTCATATATATAGAATATCAATCACATATATGTAATGCACATAGCATCCCAATTTTTTTTGTTTCATCTATTTGATTTGTATTGGTTACAATCAATCTGAAATAATCAAAAGGCAACTCTTTTTCGTCCGATTCGAATTTATAGATTTCTTATTATTTTCAAGACCAATCCCGGTATCATATTATATCATATTAAAAAAAAAATAATCTTTTTAGCATTCCGAAGAAGTAATTGATTAAATTAATCAATTTAATAGTTAACAGATGATCTAGGGGTTCTATGGGAAACTTTTTCCTATTTCGAAAATATTAGTAAAACCCAACCGATTTTTAACGTTTGAACCATGATATGAAATAAAAACATAAATCCAATTTCGAAACTCAAATAAATAAAAAACCAAATAATAAAACAAGCGATAAGCACGTAATATGTGACTCGCCAAAAGCAACGGCAATATCTTATTATGTGTAGTATCTCTTTAGACAACTACTATGTCTATTTTGTTTCCTATAGAAAGTGTGTATCCGCGCTTAATATTAATAACTAATAAAAAACGGATTTCTTTTCTCTTTGAAAAAAGTGAAAAGGGGGGGATAAAAAAATAAATAAAAAAAAAAAGGTTCCGCGGTTCTTCATTGTCCATATATAACTTTGGTAAGAGCCAGTTCATCGAAATTTTAGAAAGAATAAAGAATTTGGTTGGAATAAGTTTCCGATTATTTGTATTACCTTGACTTTGAAAATACGAACATGGGAAAAAGTCAAATATTTGTTTAATTGAAAGAGTATTTTCTATTTCTATATTATCCATAGAATACATTATTCCATTCGAATACACTAGAATTCCGAAATGCAGATATTTTTGAATTATTCAATTAATGAATTAAATAGAAAAAATCAAATTTCAGAAATCATCTAGAAAACGATGGATACAGTTTTCTTTTAGTTTTTCCCCTCAACTCAATTAGTAGTATTTTTAGAGTCCACTTCTTCCCCATACTACGAGGGAAAGGGAAAATGTAAAGACTACCATTAAAGCAGCCCAAGCGAGACTGACTATATCCATGTAAATTATGTCTCCTATTTCTATCAATATGAAGGAATTATTTCATTTTTGTTATTGTTCACTAAAAATAAATAATAGTAGAATCACTGGCACAGAGTCAAAAAGGGATTCTGACCTAACATCATAGATCTTAGAATCCAATAAATCCAATTATAACATCTAACAAGTTCGTATATCATCTCTAGTATAATCAGAAAACATTAAGTACAAACAAAATATCCGTAGACACCCTTGGAAGTATTAAGGGAATGAATGTTACTAACAGGTAGGAATAATAAGACCTATGCTTTATTTTGATTTTGTTGTCTTCGATTTCATTAAGTAAAAAAGATATATAGAATCAAGATAGATCACTTCGCATATTCTTATTTCCATTTAATCTAATCCTTACCGTCTCTCGATTGTCTCTGTAAAACAAGCGGAAGGCAGCCGAATAAATTCTTTCACTAGGGGTTGCCGAAAAGAATTCTTTCTTTTCTTTTTAATTAAATTAAAAATTTTAATTTCGAAAATATGATTCAAAAAATTTAAAGAATATTATATTAATTCTATTAATTTATAAAAAATTCAATTGATAAATATTTAAATATTAATAAATATTTCGATTTCATGTTTCAATTTATTAGAATATTAAATTAGAATATTCTTTTTAGAATAAAATGGAGTATGCATATAATATTATTTATTTAATATATTTAAATATAAATATATTTAATAAAATGAAAAAAAAAATATTTAATTTCTATTTATATATTAGTATTAGATATTAGTATTAGAGTATTAGAATTTCGAATTTTTTTAAATTTTATAATAATATAAAATTGAATTAATATTAATAATAATAATATATAATATAATTAGAAATTCTAATAGAATTAGAATATTGAAATTGAATTTCCTATTTTGAATTTATTTATTTATTTATTTTGAATTTTTAAAATTTTGAAATTAGAAAATAAGAATAAATAAGAAATTGAATATATGAATAGAATATATTAATAGTTAATATTTCTATTATAAATAATTTCTATTATAAATAGATTTTTATATTCTATTTATAAATAGAAAAAGAAATAATAATAAAAAAAAAAAGAAAGCCAATTAGCTATTCAATCTAACTAATATTGAATAAATGCCGGAGTGCTCATATACTTTCAGGAGTCTGTATACAAAGTCTTTTTCGCCCCCCTCCACAACTAAAAATGGAATTTGATTCTCTGCTCTGTCCGATCTATATCTATCCCTATCCAATCTAATTCAAGACCCAGTCAGTAGACAAACACTACATTAGTAGTGCAAGAACTATCATATGAAGATTTACCGATTCCTTTTCACTACTAGAATCTTTCTTGAATTCTTGAATCTGAGACGTAAGGATTTATAGAATTTTATTAAAGAATAAAACCTACAGATGCTTAGAATTTCGAATCAAGGAAGTCTCAAGAGTCCCTTTCCCCCGCTTGCTTCTGCTGGAAAAAAATTGTCAAGTTTTCTATCAACAAAACGGAATAAGCTATTTTGTCGATTAGGCGACACCCGGATTTGAACTGGGGAAAAAGGATTTGCAGTCCCCCGCCTTACCGCTCGGCCATGCCGCCAAAATAATACAAAAAAATGGATGAGAATACCCCCAAAAAACTAAAAAGGGAGGTTCTAAACTTTTTTTATTTATATTTGTTTGTATCTTATATCTTCGATTTTGTTTTCCTTAATCCCATTAGACCCCCCCTTTTTTTTTTTTTTCTATTGAAAATGCACGTTCGTTTTTTTCAGTCAAAAAAGCTAAAATTCAGGACAAATCGGAACCATTAACTATTAATTTAATTCATGAATGATTCTTCAATTTAAATTAAAAAAAAAAAAGGGGGGGTTTCCTAATAAGATAAGAAAATACAAATTGAGACATAACTAATCGGTATTTCTTTTTCAAGAAAAAAATCCCATTTCAATTATAACAGCAATTATCAGTATATGTAAACCCTAGAACAAAAATTGTTACATTACACGGATATTATCTAATCGGGTATCTTATCCGTATATAATGCCTATAAGATAATTTTCAAGAAATTCTCGTACTTGCATTTTTTTTTTACAATTTTTCATTAAATAGATTGAATAGAAAATAAAAATTTAACACGACATGGGCTGTTCCGAATGAATAGGACTGCAATAAAGGAAGAAACATCTATATCTATATAGATAACTATAGCTAGACTAGAGTTATATCTGCGCATGTTTAATAAATAGAAATCCAAGCCTTATTACGCACCTCAATCCTATTTTACAGATTCTACTAAAAAAATAGGTAAAATTTTCTCTCTCCTTTGTACGAATTCGAATTCTTTTTTGAACAATTGAATCGGTGAAAAGGTTAAGTGCTAAAAAAATAAATTCTATATTTTTCTGATTATTAGGTCTTTATCTCATCGACCAGATCAAATTTCCAATTCATTTATTTTTCTGGTATCCAATCGAATTGGATTGGAATATGGGATATCATAATAATGGTAGAAATGGAATCCATTTTTTGTTCGGATATTTTTTTAAAAACTCCATAAGTGTAGGTGGAATTTTTCAATTCCTTTCCATTTAGAATTTATATTCTATCCGTTTGTTGAAAATTCCAATTTTAGTATAAGATTATTCTATTTATTCCTCTGTTCATAGGTATTTCATACATTCCATATACGGAGTTAGGTAAAATTTCATGTAATTCAGTAAAAAAAAAAATAGAAATTCCATTATTTCTAAATCGATTCATATGATTCGATGAAGAATGGAAGCAAATAGTGGAATATTTTTCTATAAATGGGGAAAATTAAAATGCTTGGGGGTGAAAATGCGGGAATGTCTACAATACCCGGGTTGAATCAGATACAAATTGAAGGGTTTTGTAGGTTCATTGATCAGGGCTTAACAGAAGAACTTTCTAAGTTTCCAAAAATTGAAGATACGGATCAAGAAATTGAATTTCAATTATTTGTGGAAACATATCAA